TTTGATCAAAAAGATGAAATGGCTTTGATCCGTTATTCACAACAATCTGATTTTCGTCGAGAGATAATTAAAGGATCCATGCGTTCCCAAAGGCGTAAAACAGTTATTTGGGAATTTTTCCAAGCAAAAGTACATTCCCCCCTTTTTTTTGATAGAATAGATAAACTTTTTTTTTTTTCGTTTGATATATGGGGGCTAAAAAAAAAAATTCTTAAAAATTTCATGTGGAAAAAAAAAAAAAAAAAAAATTGATAAAAAAGAAGAAGAACAATCAAAAATAGAAGAAAAAAGACGGATCGAAATTGCAGAAACTTGGGATAGCTTCCTATTTGCTCAAATAATACGAGGTTCTCTCTTAGTAACTCAATCGATTCTTAGAAAATATATTATATTACCTTTATTGATAATAATTAAAAATAGCGTCCGTATGTTATTATTTCAATTTCCCGAGTGGTCCGAGGATTTAAAGGATTGGAAACGTGAAATGCATGTTAAATGCACTTATAATGGGGTTCAACTATCCGAAACAGAATTTCCAAGAAACTGGTTAACCGATGGTATTCAGATAAAAATCCTATTTCCTTTTTATCTTAAACCTTGGCATAAATCTAAATTTCAAGCATATCAGAAGGCTCGACTAAAAAAAACAAAAGACAAAGGAGAAAAAAATGATTTTTGTTTCTTAACAGTTTGGGGAATGGAAACCGAACTACCGTTTGGTTCTGCTCAAAAAAAGCCTTCTTTTTTTGAATCTATTTCTAAAGAATTAAAAAAAAGAATCAAAAAATTCAAAACTAAGTCTTTTGTAGTTTTAAGGATTTTAAAAGAAAGAGCAACAATTTTCCTAAAAGTCGCAAAAGAAATTAAAAACTGGATTCTCAAAAACTTTTTTTTTTTAAAAGGAAAGATAAAAGACCTTTCAAAACGAAATCTAATTCCATTATTTGGCCCGAGAGAAAAATATGAATTAAATGAAACGAAAAAAGATTCAATAATAAGTAATCAGATGATTCATGAACTATCTGTTCAAAATAAATCCATGGAGTGGACAAATTCTTCACTTAACGAAAACAAAATAAAAAATTTGATTCATAGAATAAAGACAATCAGAAATCAAATCGAAGAAATTTCAAAAGAAAAACAAAAACTAACTAATAGTTGTACGAAACTGCGTTATGATTCTAAAATAATTGAGTCATCAAAAAAAATTTGGCAGACATTCAAAAGAAAAAATACCCGATTAATTCGTAAATCCATTTTTTTTTTTAAATTTTGCATCGAACAACTGTCTATAGCTATTTTTATAGGTATCATTAATATTCCAAGAATTACTACACAACTTTTTTTTGAATCAACAAAAACAATTCTTGATAAATATATTTACAAGAATGAAGAAAATGGAGAAAAAAAAAAAAAAAAAAAATACTATTTATTTTATTTCGACTATAAAAAATTTAATATCCAATAAAAAAAAAAAGAGTTATGACCTATGCTCTTTATCACAAGCATATGTATTTTACAAATTATCACAAATTCAAGTTAGTAACTTTTCTAAATTAAAGGCTGTTCTTGAATATAACATATGCATAACATCCTTTTTTGTTAAGAATCAAATAAAGGGTTTTTTTCAAGAACAAGGAATCTTTCATTATGAATTGAAAAATAAAACCTTTTTAAATTCCAAAGTAAATCAATGGAAAAACTGGTTACGAAGTTATTATCAATACAATTTACCCCAGATTGCATGGGCTAGATTAGTAACCCAAAATTGGAAAACGAAAATAAATCAAGATTCTCTAGTTCTAAACCCAAGTTTAACCAAAGAGGATTCATATGAAAAAAAGAAATTTGATAATTACAAAAAACAAAATTTTTTTGAGGCCGACTCATTATTAAATCCAAAACATAATTTAAAAAAAGATTCTATATATAATCTTTTTTGCTATAAATCTATTGATTCTACAGAAAAAATTTTTGACATGTCTATAGGCTTTGCACTAGATAATTGTTTAGTCTCTTCTTTTCTAGAAAAATATAATATTCGGGGTATGGGGGAAATTCGGCATAGAAAATATTTGGATTGGAGAATTCTTAACTTTTGGTTTACAAAAAAAGTAAATATTGAGCCCTGGGTTAATACCAATAGTAAAAAAAAATATATTAATACTAAAGTTCAGAATTATCAAAGAATTTATAAAATAACTAAGAAGGATCTTGCTAATCAAAAAAGAAACTTTTTTGATTGGATGGGAATGAATGAAGAAATACTAAATCATCGTATAACGAATTTTGAATTTTTTTTCTTTCCAGAATTTTTCTTATTTTCTAGTACATATAAAATGAAACCGTGGGTCATACCAATAAAATTACTTCTTTTAAATTTTAATGAAAACATAAATGTTAATAAAAAGATCACTCGAAATAAAAAAGGTTTTATACCATCAAATGAAAAAAAATCCCTTCGATTTTATAATCTGAATAAAGAAGAAAAAGAATCGGCCGGTCAAGTAGAGCTTGAATCAGATAAAGAAAAAAAAAGAAATCCCGAATCAGCTCTATTAAACCAAGAAAAAAATATTGAAGAAAATTTTGCAGAATCAACGATAAAAAAACGTAAAAATAAAAAACAATACAAAAGCAATACAGAAGCGGAACTTGATTTATTTCTCACAAGATATTCGCGTTTTCAATTGCGATGGAATTGTTTTTTTAATCAAAAAATTCTCAATAATGTAAAAGTATACTGTCTCTTGGTTAGACTAAACAATCCAAACGAAATAGCGATATCTTCTATTGAAAGAGGAGAGATGAGCCTAGACATTCTAATGATTGAGAAAAATTTCACTTTTGCAAAATTAATGAAAAAAGGAATATTGATTATTGAGCCTGTCCGTTTGTCTGTACAAAACGATGGACAACTTATTATATATAGAACCATAGGTATTTCATTGGTTCATAAAAATAAACACAAAATAAGTAAAAGATACAAAAAAAAAAGCTATATTTATATTGATAAAAAAAAAATTGAAAAATCCATTACAAAATATCAAAACAAAACTGTAAATAGAAAAAAAAATAATTATGATTTCTTTGTCCCTGAAAATATTCTATCCCCTAAACGACGTAGAGAATTTAGAATTCTAATTTGTTTCAACTTAAAAAAAAAAACTGCGAGGGATAGAAATTCAAGATTTGATAAGAATATTCAAAACTTGACCACAGTTTTGCATAAAAATAAAGATCTTGATAAGGATAAAAAAAACCTTATAAATTTAAAATCCTTTCTTTGGCCCAATTTTAGATTAGAAGATTTAGCTTGTATGAATCGCTATTGGTTTAATACTACTAACGGAAATCATTTCAGTATGATAAGAATACGCATGTATACGCAATTTCCAATTCATTAATGATAGATCCTTTTTACTATATATAATAAGTTACGGTTTATGAAAACAACTATATGCACAAATATGAGGGATTGTTTTAAATTCAATCTTTATACATTAGATTAATTTAATCAATAACATAGATACCAATTAGAGCGGATCCATAAATAAATTAACAGAATCCTCCTTTTTGAAATCTAAATTTATATATTTTTTTTTAATGAAGAATTAAGAAGTTGATAATTAAATTCAGATCCTTGTACAAAAAAACTACCATTATTATTATTGATCAGTAAAATTCATATCTTTCAATTCATATTAAAAGGGGAAGGATTTCTTTTTATGATAAAAAATACATTCATTTCATTTGAAGAACAAAAAGAAGAAAGCAGGGGATCTGTTGAATTTCAAGTATTTAGTTTCACTAATAAGATACGAAGACTTACTTCACATTTGGAATTGCACAGAAAAGATTTTTTATCTCAGAGGGGTCTACGAAAAATTCTAGGAAAACGTCAACGACTGCTGGCTTATTTGTCAAAAAAAAATAGAGTACGTTATAAAGAATTAATTAATCAGTTGAATATTCGGGAATTAAAAACTCGTTAAATTCAAAAATTGTGAATTAGTTAATTTTTTAGATCTTGATTTTTTTGATAAACTTCTTTATTCAGCAATCTAATTCATGCCAGAACGAATCAAGGAAAAACTTATGAAGAGACCAGTTACAGGAAAAGATCTTATGATAGTCAATATGGGACCTCACCACCCATCCATGCATGGTGTTCTTCGCTTAATTGTTACTCTAGATGGTGAGGATGTTGTTGACTGTGAACCCATATTAGGTTATTTACACAGAGGAATGGAAAAAATTGCAGAAAACCGAGCAATTATACAATATTTACCTTATGTAACGCGATGGGATTATTTAGCTACTATGTTTACAGAAGCAATAACAGTAAATGGACCAGAACAATTGGGAAATATTCAAGTTCCTAAAAGGGCCAGCTATATCAGAGTAATTATGCTGGAATTGAGTCGTATAGCTTCTCATCTGTTATGGCTGGGCCCTTTTATGGCAGATATTGGTGCACAGACTCCCTTTTTCTATATTTTCAGAGAACGAGAATTTGTATATGATCTATTCGAAGCTGCCACCGGTATGAGAATGATGCATAATTTTTTTCGTATTGGAGGAATAGCGGCTGATTTACCTTATGGTTGGATAGATAAATGCTTGGATTTTTGTGATTATTTTTTAACAGAGGTTGTTGAATATCAAAAACTCATTACACGAAATCCTATTTTTTTAGAACGGGTTGAAGGAGTTGGGATTATTGGTGGGGAAGAAGCAATAAATTGGGGTTTATCCGGACCAATGCTACGCGCATCCGGAATACCATGGGATCTTCGTAAAGTTGATCGTTATGAGTCTTACGATGAATTTGAATGGGAAATTCAGTGGCAAAAACAAGGAGATTCATTAGCTCGTTATTTAGTACGACTTAGCGAAATGACAGAATCCATAAAAATTATTCAACAGGCTCTGGAAGGACTTCCAGGGGGGCCCTATGAGAATTTAGAAAGCAGGGGCTTTGATAGAAAAAGGAATCCAGAATGGAATGATTTTGAATATCGATTCATTAGTAAAAAACCTTCTCCTACTTTTGAATTATCGAAACAAGAACTTTATGTAAGAGTTGAAGCTCCAAAAGGGGAGTTGGGAATTTTTCTCATAGGAGATCAAAGCGGTTTTCCTTGGAGATGGAAAATCCGACCACCGGGTTTTATTAATTTGCAAATTCTTCCTGAACTAGTTAAAAGAATGAAATTGGCTGATATTATGACGATACTCGGTAGCATAGATATAATTATGGGAGAAGTTGATCGTTAAAATGATAATTTATGCAACAGCAGTCCAAACTATAAATTCTTTTATTAAATTGGAATCTTTAAAAGAGGTCTATGGACTCATATGGATATTTGTCCCTATATTTTCTCTTGTATTGGGAATCATAACAGGTGTACTAGTAATTGTGTGGTTAGAAAGAGAAATATCTGCAGGGATACAACAACGTATTGGACCTGAATACGCCGGACCGTTGGGAATTCTTCAAGCTCTAGCCGATGGGACAAAACTAGTTTTCAAAGAAAATCTTCGTCCATCTAGAGGAAATACTCCTTTATTTAGTATTGGACCATCTATAGCAGTTATCTCAATTTTACTAAGTTATTCAGTAATTCCCTTTAGCAATCACCTTGTTTTAGCGGATCTCAATATCGGTATTTTTTTATGGATTGCCATCTCAAGTATTGCTCCTATTGGACTTCTTATGTCAGGATATGGATCAAATAATAAATATTCTTTTTTAGGTGGTCTGCGAGCTGCTGCCCAATCGATTAGTTATGAAATACCATTAACTCTATGTGTTTTATCAATATCTCTACGTGCGATTCGTTGAAACATAAACGTTTATTTTTACTATATCCGTTTTTTCTAGAACGAATCTGTTAAAAAACGGAATATATATATTTATCTTTCGAATGAATCTTAATAAAAGGAATTTGATAGTTATATATGAGTGAAAAAAAACTGCTCAGAAATTTGCAGTAAAAAGAAAAATGGAGTCTCATTTCCTATGTACAAAGGTTAAACGGAAATAAACATAAGTGTAAGAATCACTTTACCCCAAGATTGGTTGATTAGTCATCCTGGCTTGAAGCGGGTTAAATATATTAACCGGATGACGTTTTCACTATCAGTTATATAGATTAACAATAGATTAACATACATGTATTACAAAGTGAGCGGCAATTAGGTAAAAGTTAGTGGATGGTTAGAAACACCAAAATACACAAAGAATTTGTAATAGAGATTAACCAAATTGAAAAGGATATTTATGCATAACATAAGATAAAAAAAAGAAGGTTAATTGGGGCTTGAAATTAGTAGAAATGATCAGACAGTACTCCCCAAGATTCCGATTCAGAGTATGCTCCTATCCACCGACAAATGTAATGACTATCAGAAACGAAATAATCCTTTATTTTTTATAAGTCCACCAACTTTTTTTCTAAAAAAGAAAGAAGAATAGGAACGAAACAAGGATATTTTTTTTCATATATTTCGAAAATAAAATCGAATTTCTGTCATGAATAATAAACTAATAGGAAGGATGTCTAATTATTTTTCGTAATCGAAAACCACGATGGGCTGAAATACCTATTTTTTTTTTTACAAGGAGTATTTTATTAAAGGGTTAAGTTATTACTCAACAAATAGAAATTAAAATTTGTAAAGGATGAGATGAATTCCGAAGCGCTTTTTTTATTCTTAGAATTTGAGCAGACAGAATTCCATTGGTATAATTCGGGACCCCAGATATATTTAATCCATTTTAGAACACATCATATCCATCTAAATGAGACAAATCTGGTCCTTAGATTTATTTATGGCCCCCGAGGAGCCGTATGAGGCGAAAACCTCATGTACGGTTCTGTAATAGCGGTGAAAATAGTAATGTTATCGCCGACTAGGATTATCTAACAGTTTAAGTACAGTTGATATAGTTGAGGCACAATCAAAATATGGTTTTTGGGGATGGAATTTGTGGCGTCAACCTATAGGTTTTATCATTTTTCTAATTTCTTCCCTAGCAGAATGCGAGAGGTTACCGTTTGATTTACCAGAAGCGGAAGAAGAATTAATAGCAGGTTATCAAACTGAATATTCAGGTATCAAATTTGGTTTATTTTACGTTGCTTCTTATCTAAATCTATTAATTTCCTCATTATTTGTAACAGTTCTATACTTAGGCGGTTGGAATATTTCTATTCCGTATATATCTATTCTGGAGCTATTTCAAAGGGATCAAATTTTTGGAACAACAATTGGTATCTTTATTACATTAGCTAAAACTTATTTGTTCTTGTTCATTTCTATCGCAACAAGATGGACTTTACCTAGGCTAAGAATGGATCAACTATTAAATCTTGGATGGAAATTTCTTTTACCTATTTCCCTTGGTAATCTATTATTAACAACTTCTTTCCAACTCTTTTCACTCTAAATTGAAAATGAATCCAATATATTCATTATTTGTTTTAAACAAGAGAAAGAAACAAAGATAAAATTATTCAGAGATAATTACAATATGCTTCCTATGATAACCGGGTTCATGAATTATGGTCAACAAACCCTACGAGCTGCAAGGTATATTGGTCAAGGTTTCATGATTACCTTATCCCACACAAATCGTTTACCTGTAACTATTCAATATCCCTATGAAAAATTAATAACATCGGAACGTTTCCGCGGTCGAATCCATTTTGAATTTGATAAATGCATTGCTTGTGAAGTATGTGTTCGAGTATGTCCTATAGATTTGCCTGTTGTTGATTGGAAATTGGAAACTAATATTCGAAAAAAACGATTGCTTAATTACAGTATTGATTTTGGAATTTGTATATTTTGTGGTAATTGTGTTGAGTATTGTCCAACAAATTGTTTGTCAATGACTGAAGAATATGAATTTTCCACTTATGATCGTCACGAATTGAATTATAATCAAATAGCTTTGGGTCGTTTACCAATGTCAGTAATTGACGATTACACTATTCGAACAATTTTGAATTCACCTCAAACAAAAAATGGGGTAAACCCTTTAATTTGATTAAAAAAAGAATTCAAAATTGTTGAATTATATAAAGAATTTAATTAAAAACTTGTATTGTATTTATATAAAAATATTAAGTATTAAGGCGCATTCTTTTAATATAATATATTCGTAATTACTTTCTTGACATAGATAGGTTGAAAATACACTTTAGAATAAAAAAAGAGAAACTGTCTAATAATTGTATCTACATCAATTCATATCCATTAGATTCTAATTTCACTCTATTAGAAAGATATTAAAAACAAATTTCCTGGTTAAATTAATAAGGTCATGAAGAGGATTTAGATTTTTTTCTTATTTTAATAATATAATGGATTTGCCTGGACCAATACATGATTTTCTTTTAGTTTTTCTGGGATCCGGTCTTCTAGTAGGAGGTCTGGGAGTGGTATTACTTCCCAACCCAATATTTTCAGCCTTTTCCTTAGGATTTGTTCTTGTTTGTATATCTTTATTGTATATTCTATCAAATTCCCATTTTGTAGCTGCTGCACAACTCCTTATTTATGTGGGGGCCATAAATGTTTTAATAATATTTGCTGTGATGTTCATGAATGATTCAGAATATTCCACAGATTTCAATCTGTGGACCGTTGGGAATGGGATTACTTCGTTGGTTTGTACAACTATTCTTTTTTTATTAATGTCTACTATTCTTGATACGTCATGGTACGGGGTTATTTGGACTACAAAATTAAACCAGATTCTAGAGCAAGATTTAATAAGTAATAGTCAACAAATAGGAATTCATTTATCAACAGATTTTTTTCTGCCATTTGAACTCATTTCAATAATTCTTTTAGTTGCTTTGATAGGTGCAATTTCTGTGGCTCGTCAATAAAAAATGTTCTAATCTAATTCGTAAAGACCAAAGAAAACTTTGTGTATGTTATGATTTTTTCCTTTCATTCAATTAAATTTGATTGACTACTATTTCATATTTTAAGGATCATTTTTTATATTTGATATATATTTGAAAATTTTTTTTACCTAATATTGTTTTTATTCGTACTTTTTTGTTATATTCTAGTTGATGGAATCCGGTGAATTATTTTTCATATTGAAATGAATCAAAATTGATAAGGAGTTGCTGAATGATACTCGAACATGTACTTGTTTTGAGTGCCTTTTTATTTTTGATTGGTCTTTATGGATTGATCACGAGTCGAAATATGGTTAGGGCTCTTATGTGTCTTGAACTTATACTCAATGCAGTTAATATGAATTTCGTAACATTTTCTGATTTTTTTGATAATTCCCAACTAAAAGGGGATATTTTCTGCATTTTTGTTATAGCAATTGCAGCCGCTGAGGCAGCTATTGGATTAGCTATAGTCTCGTCAATTTATCGTAACAGAAAATCAACTCGCATAAACCAATCGACCTTATTAAATAAGTAACATAAATAAAAAAATTATAGATTGAAATTTGCATATATTATAGGTTATGACCTACTAGATTATATTTGTAAAAATCTAAGAAATCAAAGTATTTTAGCCCCATTTTTTATCAATTGAGCCAGAATTCATTACAAAAATTGTATTAAAGGAAATCATTGCTTCATCTAGTATTTTAATATATCATTCAGTTAGAAGTTTACTAGATTGAAAATTTATGACATTCAAAAAACTATCGATCCTATGTCACATTCAGTAAAAATTTATGATACCTGTATAGGATGTACTCAATGTGTCCGAGCATGCCCTACGGACGTATTAGAAATGATACCTTGGGATGGATGTAAAGCTAAGCAAATAGCTTCTGCTCCAAGAACCGAGGACTGTGTTGGTTGTAAGAGGTGTGAATCCGCCTGTCCAACGGATTTTTTGAGCGTTCGAGTTTATTTATGGCATGAAACAACTCGAAGTATGGGTCTAGCTTATTGATACGTTACCGAAAACCTCATTTGAATAAAATTGGAATACATTTTATTTTTTTTATTGACAAGTACTCGTACTCAAAAAAGTTAAATTATATTTTTTTATTTATATATTTTTTTTGAGTACGCGTTCTTTGGACCTGGTGTATCTTGTCTTTACCACGAATGATTTTCCTTGGTTAACAATAATTGTTGTTTTTCCTATATCTGCTGGTTCATTAATGTTATTTCTCCCGCATAGGGGAAATAAAGTCAATAAATGGTATACTATATGCATTTGTATCTTAGAACTTCTTCTAACGACCTACGCTTTTTGTTATAATTTTAAAATGGACGATCCATTAATTCAACTGTCCGAAGATTATAAATGGATCAATTTTTTTGATTTTTACTGGAGAATGGGAATAGATGGACTTTCTATAGGAACTATTTTACTGACGGGATTTATTACTACTGTAGCCACTTTAGCGGCTTTTCCAGTTACTCGGGATTCCCGATTATTTCATTTCCTGATGTTAGCAATGTACAGTGGTCAAATAGGATCATTTTCTTCTCGGGATCTTCTACTTTTTTTCATCATGTGGGAATTAGAATTAATTCCCGTTTATCTACTTTTATCCATGTGGGGTGGAAAGAAACGTCTGTATTCAGCTACAAAATTTATTTTGTACACGGCAGGAAGTTCTATTTTTTTATTAATAGGAGTTTTAGGTATAAGTTTATATGGTTCGAACGAACCAACATTAAATTTAGAACTCTTAGCTAATCAATCCTATCCTGTTACACTCGAAATACTTTTTTATATTGGATTTCTTATTGCTTTTGCCGTCAAATCACCGATTATACCTTTACATACTTGGTTACCTGACACCCACGGTGAGGCACATTACAGTACCTGTATGCTTCTCGCTGGAATCTTATTAAAAATGGGAGCATATGGGTTGGTTCGAATCAATATGGAATTATTACCCCACGCTCATTCTATGTTTTCTCCTTGGTTGACGGTAGTCGGTACAATCCAAATAATTTATGCAGCTTCAACATCTCCCGGTCAACGTAATTTAAAAAAGAGAATAGCCTATTCTTCTGTATCTCATATGGGTTTTATAATTATAGGTATTAGTTCTATAACGGATCCTGGACTTAATGGAGCTATTTTACAAATAATTTCTCATGGGTTTATTGGCGCTGCACTTTTTTTCTTGGCAGGAACGAGTTATGATAGAATTAGGCTTGTTTATCTTGATGAAATGGGTGGAATGGCTATCTCCATTCCAAAAATATTTACAATGTTCACTATCTTATCGATGGCTTCCCTTGCATTGCCGGGCATGAGTGGTTTTATTGCAGAATTAATTGTTTTTTTTGGAATAATTACCAGCCAAAAATATTTCTTAATTTCCAAAATTTTAATTATTTTTGTAATGGCAATTGGAATGATATTAACTCCTATATATTTATTATCTATGTCACGCCAAATGTTCTATGGATACAAGTTAATTAATGTCAAAAACTTTTCTTTTTTTGATTCTGGACCCCGAGAGTTATTTCTTTCAATCTCTATTCTTCTACCCATAATTGGTATTGGGATTTATCCTGATTTTGTGCTCTCATTAGCAAGTGACAAGGTCGAATCCATTTTATCTAATTATTTTTATGGATAGTTTTCAGGAAATAAAAAAAAGCATTAAAGTGAATTGTAATCAGAAGTCTTTGGTCTTTGTATTGTGAGAACCTTTTGAATCATTGTACTACTTGATTCAAAAGGTTCTTGATGATTTACTACTAAAACTAAATGAGATTTCTTAACTTATATGAAGTTAGATATAGATGCTTTTTTTTTTTATTTAGATTTGGATTCCTTTTTGTTTGTTACTTTAATTCGATGTAAATGAACCATAACTATGTAAACCTATTCCTAAAAGATTGACGCCAAAATAGCATATCCAAATTAAAAGAAAACCTATCGAAGCTACAATTGCAGAATTTATACCCCTAACATTCCTATTTGTTTTAATATGTAAATAAATTGCGAATATAGTCCAAGTAATAAATGCCCAAGTTTCTTTTGGGTCCCAGTTCCAATATGAACCCCATGTCTCATTAGCCCAAACAGCTCCTGAAAGAATGCCGATGGTTAAAAAGATAAATCCAAGACTAATAATACGAAAACTCCAAAAATCTAATTGTTGAATCAGTTGATACCTATAATAATTTCTAGAAAAACTAAAATTAATGTTTTGTTGTAGTAAAATAGAATTTCTTTCATTTATGTAGTAAAGTACATCAAAAGAAAATAATTCATTTAATAAATTTTTTTTTTTTCTATTCTTTTTCCAAAAAGTGGGTCCGACTTTGCGAAATGTAATCACTAGAAGAGCTATTGATAATAATGATCCGCATAACAGAGCCCCATAGCCTAATATCATCATACTTACGTGCATCATTAACCACTGCGACTGGAGAGCTGGTACTAATATTGCAGACTGAGGCATTTTGTTTAAAAGACCTGAAGTAGCAAAACCCTGAATAAAAATAGCACTTGGCGCAGTTATTGCGTTTAAGTGATTTTGTTGTTTTTTATTAAAATAGGAAACCATATGAATAATTGAAAAAGACCACGAAAGAAAAATTAATGATTCATATAAATTGCTTAATGGAAAATGTCCTGAATAAATCCAACGAGTGAATAATAATCCTGTTATACCAAAAAACGTAATTATGATTCCTTTATCTGATGAATCAAAAAATCCTATGATTTCATCTAAATTAACTAATAAAGTTAAAAAATAAACTGTCAGTACAATTGAAACGACCGAAAAAGATATATGAGTTAATATATGCTCTAAAATTGAAAAAATCATAAAAAATTTGTTAAAAATTAATAAATTAATACTAGGTTTTACCCGATTTTAGAAAAAAAAGTCGGGTATTATTTTGATTATAAAACTTATAATATCTCTTTTATAAGATCTTATGCCGCTACTCGGACTCGAACCGAGATGCTCTAGCACTGCTTCCTAAGAGCAGCGTGTCTACCAATTTCACCATAGCGGCAACTTGTTCAAAACAATATTAACAAGTTTTGATTCAATCGTCGAGATTCAAATTTAAATAAAGAAGCCAATTTATTCAAATTTCCAATTGATTAAATCAATTCAAACTTTTTGAAATAGGTATTGGGGTTTTAATTCAATTAAGATCTTTTTTTTTTATGTATCTTTTTATATTGTACAAACAGTACAAACATAAGATTTTTTGATCACTTAAAGTAATGAATTTAAAGATCTTTTATTTCCTCATTAAGAGGAAATAAAAGATCTTTATTTATTATTGTATCTTTATTTATTATTGTATCAAGGCAGTGATGGTAGTGATGGGGAAAATACGAATCCCCTTTTTAGAACTAAAAATATGTGAACCTTTCTTTTTTATCTATATATTGTCTTTTTTTCTTCTTTTGGTTGCTATTTTGTTTTATATGTATTAAAAAATTTGGTTTTTAAGTTAGGCTAATTCTAATTATTAGAGTGTTTTTTATTTATTTTGCTGTACAAAAAAACTTTTTGAATTACCTGTAGAAAGTGATTTCCCTAACGAAAAAGCTTTCAACGATGTCCAATATCCCTTCCTTTTCCAAATTTTTTTACGAATACGCTTTTTCGAGATAGAAGTACGTTTTTTTGGAACTGCCATTCAAAAATGAAAAAAAAAATTTCAGTGGTATAATTGGATGTCAAAGACATTTATTATTCTATTCTTTCGTACTCCATATCGAGTTTTTTTTCTTTCAAATTTATTATATATTATATTATTTTCAAAACAAAAAAGACATTCAAAAGTTTCAAACCCAACTGTTTTTTTACTTTTTTTTTTATTTAACGTTTGAAATCCGTCCGAGAGTACTCATTTAAGTAATCTATACTGATAGATTATATTATCAAAAAACTTAAAAGATTTCTTCACATCATATGTAAAAAAAACATATCGATTATAGTAATCTTTCTTACAAATATAAATAAAAAAAGCTCACTTAGTGTACTGGAAGACAATCACTAAATTCCATGATGAAAATATATTCCTTAACAATCCTAAATAATAAAACTCAAATAACTTTGTTTTAGTTAAAGTTTTTATTATTATATAATTAATATTAAGTATTTTTTTTTCGTGTAAATCTTTGTTCTATTCTATTCTTAATATATGTATATAAATTATTGTAATACGGAATTATAATTCACTTTTTCTGTATCTGCATAAAATAACAATAAAATTTTATTTAGTAGTAATAAAAAAAGACACATAATTTTTTTTGACAGTAACTTAGTAATATTTTTTAATAACTTCTAATTTTTTTATTTGAATATATATTTCTTTTCAAAGATTTAGGAAGGATTATACTAATTCGAAAACATTTCTATTTAGGTTTGAAATAGCGTGCTTTTTTATTGTCCCCTTTGAAAAAAAAATATATATATACAAACCAGTGAATAAGAAATAATAAATTTAAGAATAAAATAAAAAGGATTTTTTATTTTATGGAACATACATATCAATATTCATGGATCATCCCTTTCATTCCACTTCCCGTACCTATTTTACTAGGAGTTGGACTTCTACTTTTTCCGACAGCAACAAAAAACCTTCGCCGCATGTGGACTTTTCTTAGTATTTTTTTGTTAAGTATAGTTATGATCTTTTCACTATATCTATCTATTCAACAAATTTTTCTAAGTTGCATTCATCAAAATGTATGGTCTTGGACCATAAATAATGAATTTTCTTTTGAGTTCGGTTACTTTATCGATCCACTTACTTCTATTATGTCAATATTAATTACAACTGTTGGGATTTTGGTTCTGATTTATAGTGACAATTATATGTCGCATGATCAAGGATATCTTAGATTTTTTGCTTATATGGGTTTTTTTAATACTTCAATGTTAGGATTAGTTACTAGTTCTAATTTGATCCAAGTTTATTTTTTTTGGGAATTAGTTGGAATGTGTTCGTATTTATTAATAGGTTTTTGGTTCACACGACCTATTGCAGCGAA